ACAATAAAAGTATATATCTTGTTTGCAAAAATGACGCTACTATTTTTTCTGATATTTCTGCCTGATTTAATCAATGAATTGGAACGAATCAACGGATCGGTCTATTTTTTTTTTTTTTTTTTAATGCGTCTGCTTTTATGTTATTTTGTACTGTACAATTCCTTTGTTTGTGGGATCATTTTCTCACAAGAGGTAATGAAACGAATTATAGAATGGATTTTTACCTATGCCTAGATCGCGGATAAATGGAAATTTTATTGATAAGACTTTTTCAATTGTAGCCAATATATTATTACGAATAATTCCGACAACTTCAGGAGAAAAAGAGGCATTTAGCTATTACAGAGATGGTGCGATTTGATTATTTTTTATTTACCGCTTTCGGTCTTAGGAGAAAGAAAGACGATTCGGGATAGAAAAGAACGAAAAAAAATTATTGAAAAAATCTACGCTTGTTGAAGGTGAAGTTTATAGATAAAACCATTCCTTCTGTCGTGTATCCCCGATTAATGCAGCCTCAGATGCTTCAATTGTCGATTCTAGTATTGAGCGAAAGGTTACACCTATGGGTTCTGTATTGCAAGTCAACCCTACTACACCAGTACCAACAGGCGGCATAGGGGAAGAGGCGCTACGTCTAGGAATCAGCAACACGAAAACTTTGTTATAAACTGCCCCTTTTCCTTATCGGGATCGGGACTAAGAAGAATGGTTGGGATAACAAACATCCATCTCGTTCGTACTGTGGATACCCTTATAACCATCGAAGACTGTTGAAGTGATTAATTCCTGGAAATTAAGGGGCGTTGAGAACAAAGAAATTGTTGGAGTTTACAGTTTGATCTAGTACCAGTACCAACACGCGTGATATTAAGAATAAGAAAAAGCTTTTGCAGGAAGGTTGGCTAGAGATTTCTTGTAAAAACATTAGCCCCACTCAGTTCATAATGAGAATATTTCAATCTTTTTTGATTCCATGTATTATTCTATTCTCATTATGCACATAAGGGAGGAGCCGTATGAGATTTCCATCTCATGTACGGTTCTGAAACGGAGAATTCTTTGAATCGAATGACGACCGTAACGGATGTCAGCTCAATCCGAAGGCAATTATGCGGAAGCTTTACAGAATTATTATGAAGCTATGCGACTAGAAATTGATCCCTACGATCGAAGCTATATACTCTATAACATAGGCCTTATCCACACAAGTAACGGAGAACATACAAAAGCTTTAGAATATTATTTTCGGGCACTCGAACGAAATCCATTCTTACCACAAGCTTTGAATAATATGGCTGTGATCTGTCATTACGTGCGACTATCTCTACTATAGAAAGAAAAAAGGAAAAGAAAAAAAAGGGGGAGGGGAAGAAAGAGCAAATACACTAATAAATACTAGAAAAAAAAATAGGCTTTCTACATATGCATCGTGCAAAAAACGATTTTTATCAGCTGTAGCAAAGAAAGAAACCTCATAGAAGTCGAAATATGAAGAAATCGATATGCCTAGATAGTTTATTCTATGGATAAAGGATCTAATTGATAGAGGAAGCACCGTAAAGACCAATTCGCGAGGTTTTGGGCCGATGCCGATCCAATAAGAACTGCTTATTTATGTCATGATATGAGATAAAAGTAAGGAATCCACTTATGTAATAAAGTCGATCCCCTAAGGTATTAAGCAGCGGTGTAGCATCAGATCCCAAAGACAGTAAGTCTTTTCTTTCTTAGGAAGAAAGGTCTTTTTCAAAGATTCTATATCAATTTTTATATGAAACCGAGATAGATACCTTTCAGAAAATTCTAACTATAGTGGAAATGCTTCTATGTTATTCTTCTGACGGTGGGAGAAAAGATAAAATGAAAGCAAAGCTGATTATTAATTTAATCAAAAATCAAGTTTGAAACTCATGCTCATGGAATTAACCTCTTTTGGTTAACCCGCGAAAAAAAGAATAAAGATCGATCTATGAGAAATCGAATTCAATTCGCTATACTAGATTCAAAAACCCGGGACACCAAAAGAATTGATTGTACGAGCCGTATGAGGCGGGAAACTCTCAAGTACGGTTCTAAGGAAAGGAGTTGACCCACCTATTCCGACCGGGGAGAACAGGCCGTTCGGCAGGGAGATTCTGAAATTGCGGAGGCTTGGTTCAACCAAGCCGCCGAGTATTGGAAACAAGCTATTGCGCTTACTCCTGGTAATTATATTCAAGCGCAGAATTGGTTGAAGATCACGGGGCGTTTCGAATAAGAAACTCTCTGTTTATTTATTTATTTAGAATTTTATTTCTTTCGAATTTCCGTATCTATTTTTGTTTGGTATAATTCAAAATGAATTGTTTGTTAGCCCTATCAGTGAAATAAAAAGGATCATTTATCTGGTAAGAAACAACCAAAGAATTTCATTATATCCTTTCTAAGATCGTTCTATTTCGTCTGGTAGTTCGTAGGGATAAATGATACAGGGATACGGTAGAAAATGTATTTTTTT